AAAAATCAAATTTCACTTCATGTGCCCTTCTTTCGTATTAATACGTACTAATAGATATACGTATTATTCTATATCTATATATAGATAGAATAATGAAAATCTATAATGGAAGTGCTGCATATTTTTATATCTCCCCAGAACCTACATCTTTGACTAGGAATTCCTGTTGAATCGGATTCTAACGAATTCTTAGGGAACTCGTAAGAAACTCTTTATTAGAAGATAGGACGGTAGAAAAAAAATACTAAAGCGGATTATCGTCCATATATTTCTTGTAGAAAGATGAATAGGTACACTTATTTAGTTTAGTTTAGTTCTACATTCCTTGCACTTATTATATACTTAATAATATTTATAATAGATATATTTATCATAAGATATCCTTATAACAGGTACAAATATTGAATCGAGGCACCCATTCTATGACAGATCTCAATTTACCCTCTATTTTTGTGCCTTTAGTGGGCCTAATGTTTCCAGCAATTGCAATGGCTTCTTTATCTCTTCATATTCAAAAAAATAAGATTATTTAGATCCGATAGGGCCAAATTTAATCAATTTATTTCAACACTTGGACTTGGATCATAATACAGATATCTAGTTAGTGGAATATGGTACGACACGTGGCTCCCTCCGAGCACAAATCAAAAGCTGTTATGCATGCGGATCCATAATATATGGATAAATGCATGTATATGCGGGGGTATAGTGGTTTTAAAATGGATCGGCGGATATCTGAAATAGAAAGTCAACGTATCGATATTATGTAGATATACAGAGGGGGTCATATGAACGGAATGTTATTATTTTATATCTAACCAATTCTATGAATTACCCCTAATAGTTCGCACCATAATAGTGCTAGTTGATGAGAGTTACTTCGGGAGCAAAAAAAAAGTAAAATCAAATGCATTTGGCTTATTCTCTTTTCTCAATTCCAATAGGATGCAACTGGATCTAGTATGAACTGGCGATCAGAACGTATATGGATAGAACTTATAACGGGGTCTCGAAAAACAAGTAATTTCTGCTGGGCCTGTATCCTTTTTTTAGGTTCACTAGGATTCTTATTGGTTGGAACTTCGAGTTATCTTGGTAGGAATCTGATATCCCTATTCCCATCTCAGCAAATCATTTTTTTTCCCCAAGGGATCGTGATGTCTTTCTATGGGATCGCGGGTCTGTTCATTAGTTCCTATTTGTGGTGCACAATTTCGTGGAATGTAGGTAGTGGTTATGATCGATTCGATAGAAAAGAAGGAATAGTGTGTATTTTTCGTTGGGGATTTCCTGGAATAAATCGTCGCATCTTCCTTCGATTTCTTATGAGAGATATCCAGTCCATCAGAATGGAAGTTAAAGGGGGTCTTTATTCTCGACGTGTCCTTTATATGGAAATCAGAGGCCAGGGTGCCATTCCCTTGACTCGTACTGATGAGAATTTTACTCCACGAGAAATTGAACAAAAAGCTGCTGAATTAGCCTATTTTTTGCGCGTGCCAATTGAATTGAAATGAAGAGGAGAATCAATGCTTTCTCGGCCTGAGGGAGGGAACCCGGAAACCCTTTTTGGAACTGAAATTTCTTCGGAATGTTCATTCGAACGTGTTAGATTCTATTTCCCCCGTTCCATTGGTAATCCTGCTGTAGCCTATAGAATAAAGTAGGCGGACGTATCTGGAACAACCATAATAATATTTTGATCTACCAAAAAGATTTTTTATGCATATGGAATTCTTTCATACTAGTAAAAAGTCTAATAAGTATGTATTCATCACACATATCAGAACATTTCCAAATAATTGAAGGGAGTTCTTTCGTCTCGAAATCCGAATAATATTCATTATTTCAAGTGGTTCTTTTAACCATTCATCGAAAAAAACAAATGAAGATAGAATTGGTTCGAATTTGATTTGACCGATTGATATTTCTGGGAAAAATATTGGATTATTTCTTCATTCGAAACGGACCCTTAATTCTATTTCTATATTCTTTCTAGACCCAAGGACTAAACAATTCAAAAAAAGGAATAGATCCATAGGTTCCATACCTTGTTATAGAACTCATGCTTCATAAAAATATCGGATCAGATAGAGTCGGCGAATGAAGCGGGTTCATTAACAATTCACAGATTAAAAGTGCCAAAAAAGAAAGCATTGACTCCCTTCCCATATCTTGCATCTATAGTTTTTTTGCCCTGGTGGATCTCTCTCTCATTTACTAAAAGTCTGGAACCTTGGGTTACTAATTGGTGGAATACCGGGCAATCAAAAACTTTTTTGAATGATATTCAAGAGAAGAACGTTCTGGAAAGATTCATAGAATTAGAACAACTATTCCTGTTGGACGAAATGATAAAAGAGTATCCCGAGACACAGATACAAAAGCTTCATATAGGAATCCACAAAGAGACGCTCCAATTGGTCAAAATGCACAATGAAGATCATATCCATATCGTTTTGCATTTCTCGACAAATATAATCTGTTTTGCTATTCTAAGTGGTTATTCTATTCTGGGTAATGAAGAACTTGTTATTCTTAATTCTTGGGTTCAGGAATTCCTCTATAACTTAAGCGACACAATAAAGGCTTTTTCGATTCTTTTAGTAACTGATTTATGTATCGGATTCCACTCACCCCGTGGTTGGGAACTAATGATTGGTTCGGTCTACAAAGATTTTGGATTTGCTCATAACGATCAAATTATATCTGGTCTTGTTTCCACTTTTCCAGTTATTCTAGATACAATTTTGAAATATTGGATCTTCCATTATTTAAATCGTGTATCCCCTTCACTTGTAGTGATTTATCATTCAATGAATGAATGAAGATGAAGAACTCATTTGATCTGCTGATATCAACCAAATCATGATGCTACTTCGTACATAAACAAATAATTTTTAAGCTTACTCACTCTTTATACTTCTACCCGCCCAAGAGATTCCTCCTATATTATATTTCAGTATAATTATTCCAGTACAATGGCAGAATCGTGGATAGGGAACTATACTAGCTACCTACCTAATTTATTGTAGAAATTTCTGGGATCAATGATTGGACCATGCAAAATAGAAATACCTTTTCTTGGGTAAAGGAAGAGATGACTCGATTCATTTCCGTATCGATCATGATATATGTAATAACTCGGACATCTATTTCAAACGCATATCCCATTTTTGCGCAGCAGGGTTATGAAAATCCACGAGAAGCAACTGGGCGTATTGTATGTGCCAATTGCCATTTAGCTAATAAGCCCGTGGATATTGAGGTTCCACAAGCCGTGCTTCCTGATACTGTATTTGAAGCAGTTGTTCGAATCCCTTATGATATGCAACTGAAACAAGTTCTTGCTAATGGTAAAAAGGGGGCTTTGAATGTGGGAGCTGTCCTTATTTTACCCGAGGGATTTGAATTAGCTCCCCCCGATCGTATTTCTCCCGAGCTGAAAGAAAAGATGGGCAATCTGTCTTTTCAGAGTTATCGCCCCAATAAAAGAAATATTCTTGTGGTAGGTCCTGTTCCTGGTCAGAAATATAGGGAAATTGTCTTTCCCATTCTTTCCCCGGACCCTGCTACTAAGAAAGACGTTCACTTCTTAAAATATCCCATATATGTAGGCGGGAACAGAGGAAGGGGTCAGATTTATCCTGATGGGAGCAAGAGTAACAATACAGTCTATAATGCTACAGCAGCAGGTATAGTAAGTAGAATAGTACGTAAAGAAAAGGGGGGATACGAAATAAGCATAGCCGATGCATCGGATGGACGCCAAGTGGTTGATATTATACCTCCAGGACCAGAACTTCTTGTTTCAGAGGGGGAATCCATCAAGCTTGATCAGCCATTAACAAGTAATCCTAACGTGGGTGGATTTGGTCAGGGAGATGCAGAAATAGTACTTCAAGATCCATTACGTGTCCAAGGTTTGTTGTTTTTCTTGGCATCTGTTATTCTAGCACAAATCTTTTTGGTTCTTAAAAAGAAACAGTTTGAGAAGGTTCAATTGTCCGAAATGAATTTCTAGATCGACCGATTCATCAGGTTGGTAAAAAGGGCCGAATTATTGTTGATCGGTGCAATTATGTATGATCCAAAAAAAAGATAGAAAGCCCTTTCTTTGTTTATACTTTTTTTGTGAGATGTCGGGAATTGCTTGTATCCTAGTAAGAGGATGTATATTGCAAAGAAAAGAAGACTACTTGAACTTTTTTTCAATCCAAATTGGAGCGGTGTAACTGTGTCAGGTCTCTTATTGCCAAATTGTCAATGCCATGTAATGCATCGATAGTTTTTTGTATCTACTAGAATCGAATTCTAATAGATAATAGGCGGCATGACATAAAATAAATAAGTAGGAGAAGAATACGCGGTAAGGGATAGATGAAAGGAACAAATGATTCTAGGAGGGATTACTCGTCTTCCTAATTTTCGACACAAGAAAGGGGTGGAAAATTCCTTTTCTTGTGTTGAAATAATAATGATTCTTGATTCTGTTCGTCAAAGATTACTATTTTATTCCTTTTCCAGATCTATTGGAACCTCTTTGTTTAGATTCATAAGAAAGAAGTAGTGGACAAACAAAAAAAGGGGAGGGGGTGACTTATTGAGCAAATCGAACTTCTTCAATGAACTTATATTATAATATCAAAAAAAAAAAGAGAATTTTAACTGTGATGAGATAATAAATAGGGATTAGGGATTTGGATATGCGTAAAAATCTAAAATTTCATCTTTTCAACCGGAACAGTAAGAGTTTTTTTCTTGAAATTTTCTTTTTTAGTAGAGTAGAGTAAGGTTCAATTAAATTAGTATAGAAACGATTTGCAGGGTGTCTCGTCTGTAGAAATCCTGTGTCATCCAAAAAATCATTCTTTCTTCTTGGTTCGGAAGAGTCCTCTCATACTATGGAGGAACAGATACAATGGATTCAATTCTTCAAAAACATCATTAGAAACAAAGGAATGGAGGAAATATCGGAGCAAAGAAAGGATCCATTTTAT